TCTATTCCCCGTTTAAATATGATGGCATTTTTTTTAACCGCAAAAGCCCCTTATCGGATTTGAACCGATGACTTACGCCTTACCATGGCGTTACTCTACCACTGAGTTAAAAGGGCCCTTTTTTTATTTATATAAAATATATGTTTATTTTATGGTTTAAAGTTAATCTTGATCTTATCTTATATATTATATATAATAATAAGAAAATTCGAAATGAATAAAAAATGCGAGCGGATTTTTTTCTCGTTTTCTCGTTTATAGGTTGAATATCGAATGGTTTGAATGAATTATTCAAAAAATTTGATGTAATCATGTAAGACGGAAAGATCCCTTGAATCGAATTCTTTTTAGATTTATTATAGTAATAATAATATAATTAAAATTAATATAAATAAATAATCTTTAAGATTATATTGACAATTTCAAAAAACTGTTCATACTATGAACATAGTATGATGGCTGTTGGGTACGTATGCCCCCATCGTCTAGCGGTTCAGGACATCTCTCTTTCAAGGAGGCAGCGGGGATTCGACTTCCCCTGGGGGTAGGGTACTACAAAAGGAAATTGCTCATGGATGATCAATAAAATAAGTCTAATCAAAAAATAGAAGAATAGATTCTTCCTGGGTCGATGCCCGAGCGGTTAATGGGGACGGACTGTAAATTCGTTGGCAATATGTCTACGCTGGTTCAAATCCAGCTCGGCCCAAAAACTCTCTCACCTACTATGAGATGAAGATATTTGTCCTCTCCAAATGGACGATACGCGTAATAAAAGAGTCCAAATTTATGTTTTTCATTTATTTTCTTGCTCTATTAAATTTCTTTTTTCCGGGAAATTTTTATCTAGATTCATACTATAGTGATAAAAGAAAACCTGTTTTTTTCGTTTTAGTTAAAGATTTTTGACCCTTTTTTTATTTACTAGTAATTCGTGTTGTTCGCACTCAAGCACATATTCTTGCAGAGATCAATATATCACTTATAACTCCCTTCTCTGTTACAACTAAAAATGAGAACTAAAAATATTTTGAATCAAATGAAAAAAAAGATATTGTATACCTTAGTTCCTTGGGATTGTAGTTCAATTGGTTAGAGCACCGCCCTGTCAAGGCGGAAGCTGCGGGTTCGAGCCCCGTCAGTCCCGACGGATCCAATAAGAAAGATCAAAGAAGGATACTATCCTTTTTTTTAGACCCCTTGTAATGAAGAATATTTTTTATTTTCATTTAGAAAAAAAATGATTAAGTTTAGACTTGAATTTGAGTTCTAAAAAAAAAGCAAACACCTAAAAAAAAATAATAATGAATTTTATACACTATTAGATTCGATTTTTTGTATTTTGTACCAGGATTCGCCTTTTTTTATGCTAAAAAAAAGGTATTTTAGAACTTAACCCCTTAATCTTTTTTGTCCGCTTTTCTTCTATTTTATTTATTTTTCGTTTTTTTGTAACCAATGGAAATGTAAAATAAAAAGAAAAGTGGTCAGATGAGACTTCGTTAGATGATTGATTATACAAAGAAAACTGTCGTTTATGGTCAAAAATGGATTAAATCACGAATTTTATAATATATTTTGTTATTCAGTATGGATAAAAGATTCACCTATTTGTTATACTATTCAATTTGCGACGGCGAATTAATATGATAGTTCAGATATTGTTATTCATGATATTAATCCGATTCAATATCATCAAAAGGGACTTCATTCCATTGAATTTACAGGTGACTTTTTTTAATCATCTCTATGGGATCAAATCCCGAGTTATTGCGAACTAAAAAAACGATGAAATTATGGAAGTCAATATTCTTGCATTTATTGCTACTGCGCTCTTCATTCTAGTTCCTACTGCTTTTCTACTTATCATTTATGTAAAAACGGTCAGCCAAAATGATTAGTTTGACTTAAACTTGACTTCTTCGTTCTTTATCAACGGTTGTAAAATGGAAAAAACGTATTCAAATTTCTTTTGTTAACTGAAAAATGAGCAAGCAGGCTAGAATCATAAGTATTTGATTAGATTTGATTAGTATAGTAGAAAGAAATAGAAATTTCTTTCTACCATACTATACTATTTATTATTAGATTTTTCGTTTTTTTGTCGTGTATAAAGTTGGAATATACTAAAGATACAGACTTAATTAAAGATTGACTAATCTCTAATATGTATCCCCAGATATTTTATGTAGATATTGATCCTAATTCTATTTTTTTGCTGCTTCTATTGGATTAATTTTGATCCATCCAAAATAATCTAAAGGCGACTCTTACTTTTATTTTACAGTTCAAATTATTAGTTTTCGAATTATTCCAAAAAAATCGGAGTATCCACCGAAAGAATAAAAGAAACAAAGGTATGTATCAATATAAATTTAATCCTTTTTTTTAGCATCCTCAACCCAAGAAAAAATGAATTGACTGGTTGATATATGATCAAACCAATTCTATTTCTATGGTATGGAAACTTCATCGAATTTCGAAAATAAAGTATCGCACATTATTTTAATTTAACACTTAAACCAGGATATGAAATGGGTCGATAAAGCAGAAATTTTATAAAATGAGAAAACAAGCACTAAGTATCCAATCTGCAACTCCTCGGAACCAAGATCTAATTATGTGTCTATTTTTGTTGAACAACTACAAAGTATATATCTGATTAATATTCTACTAACTAACTAATATAAAATATTTATCTTAGCCGTTTTTTATGAGGATAAAACATAAGGAAAAGAAAGGTCTGTTGTTCCCCACCCTCCCTATAAAATTTGGATCAGAACCTGTTCGTCGAAATTGAGTCAAAATTTATTTGAAATAAATTTCCTATAATCTAAAATTGCTAAAAAAAAAGCCTAACATGGTAATTTTCGAAATATCTGTTTGATTGACATTAGTATCTTTTAAAAAACTTTATGGAGTGATGAATTTATTTGATTCCTGAACTAAAATAAAAACTCAATTTAGTTAAAATTAGCTAAGGTAAGTCGTTTTTCTAGAGTCCACTTCTTCCCCATACTACAAGTGAAAGAGAAAATGTAAAGACTACCATTAAAGCAGCCCAAGCGAGACTTACAATATCCATGTAAATTATGTCCCCTATTTCTATGAATATGAAGGAATTTTTCCATTATTTATTACTAATAATAGTGAAATCAATAGTGAAATCAATGGTACAGAGTCAAAAAAATTGTTATTTAATTTTCGATACAAAGATTTACCCCCCCCCACTAGATGCTTAGAATCAAGTACGTATCAAGAGACTCTAAGGGATTAGGATCCATTTTTTTTAGAATCAGGCGACACCCGGATTTGAACTGGGGAATAAAGGATTTGCAGTCCTCCGCCTTACCACTCGGCCATGCCGCCAAAAAAATATATATATACAAATCTTACCTTTTGGGGATGAATTTTTGAACTTTTTTTTATTGTACTTGCGTTTTTAATCCTTTATATACCCCATTTCCTTAATTCCCTTCCTACTAACAAAAAGCTTTTACTTTTTTAAAATTCGATCCATACAAAAAAATATAGGCTTTCAGTCCCAAAAGTCAAAACTCATAAGAAATTGGACCCATTAACTATTTTGGAATTCATGAACGAGTCTTATATTTTGACTTCAAATCATGTTTCCCTAATGACATAAGAAAATTCAAATGATAAATAATCATTATTTTTGCGTCTAAAAAAAAAGTATTTATTTCGATTTTCATTTTTCTTTTTATCAGTTTCAATTATAACAACAATTATACATATATGTAAACCCCGGAACCATAACAGAAATTACACAGACAATTGCGTATCTTATATACGAAATATAGATTAGATATCGGGGCACGCATTTAAATTGAAAATTCTTATTTACTAACTCGAACCCGCTTTGCTTTACAATACAAGGGTATATTAAGAATAGTACTCAAATAGATCTTTTTTCCGCTTTCCGCAAAATAGTAATTTTTCTGTATTCCTTCGTTCATAGGTATTTCATACATGATATATGGAATTTTAGTGTCAAATTTTATGTGATTTAGTAAACAGAATATAGATTCCATCCGAGCTAGATCGATTGATATGATTCAATAAAGAATGATCCAAAACTGGGATTTTTAAACAAATGAGGAATTGGGTTCAAATGTTACGAGAGGGAAATGAGCTGATGTCTACAATACCTGGGTTTAATCAGATACAATTTGAAGGATTTTGTCGGTTCATGGATCAGGGCTTACCGGAAGAGCTTTATAAGTTTCCAAAAATGGAGGATACAGATCAAGAAATTGAATTTCAATTATTTGTGGAGACATATCAATTGGTAGAACCCGTGATAAAAGAAAAGGCTGCTGTGTATAAATCACTTACATATTCTTCCGAGTTATATGTATCCGCAGGATTAATTTGGAAAACCAGCCGGGATATGCAAGAACAAACAATTTTAATCGGAAGCATTCCTCTCATGAATTCCCTGGGAACTTTTATAGTAAATGGAATATACAGAATTGTGATCAATCAAATATTGCAAAGCCCCGGTATTTATTACCGGGCAGAATTGGGCCATAACGGAATTTCGGTCTATACTGGCACCATAATATCAGATTGGGGAGGAAGATCAGAATTAGAGATTGATAGAAAAGCAAGGCTATGGGCTCGTGTGAGTAGGAAACAGAAAATATCTATTCTAGTTCTATCATCAGCTATGGGTTCAAATCTAAAAGAAATTCTGGATAATGTTTGCTACCCAGAAATTTTTTTGTCTTTCTTGAATGATAAAGATAAAAAAATTTTGGGGTTAAAGGAAAATGCCATTTTAGAGTTTTATCAACAATTTGCTTGTGTAGGAGGAGACCCGGTATTTTCGGAATCTTTATGTAAAGAATTACAAAAAAAATTTTTTCAACAAAAATGCGAATTAGGAAGGATTGGTCGACGAAATATGAACCGTCGACTTAATCTTGATATAACCCAAAACAATACGTTTTTGTTACCGCGTGATATATTGGCAGCCACGGATCATTTGATTGGAATGAAATTTGGAATGGGTACACTTGATGATATGAATCATTTAAAAAATAAACGTATTCGCTCTGTATCAGATCTCTTACAAGATCAATTCGGATTGGCTCTGGTTCGTTTAGAAAATGTGGTTCGAGGAACTATATGTGGAGTAATTCGGCATAAATTAATACCTACTCCTCAGAATTTAGTAACTACAACTCCATTAACAACGACTTATGAATCTTTTTTTGGTTTACACCCATTATCCCAAGTTTTGGATCGAACTAATCCATTGACACAAATAGTTCATGGTCGAAAATTGAGTTATTTGGGCCCTGGAGGAGTGACAGGGCGTACGGCTAGTTTTCGGATACGAGATATCCATCCTAGTCACTACGGGCGTATTTGCCCAATTGACACGTCCGAAGGAATTAATGTTGGACTAATTGGATCCTTAGCAATTCATGCAAGAATTGGTCTTTTGGGGTCTCTAGAAAGCCCTTTTTATAAAATTTCTGAGAGATCAACAAAGGTACAGATGCTTTTTTTATCCCCAAGTCGGGATGAATACTATAAGGTATCCACCGATAATTTTTTGGCACTGAATCAAGGTATTCAGGAAGAACAGGTTGTTCCGGCTCGATACCGTCAAGAATTCCTGACTATTGCATGGGAACAGGTTCGTTTTCGAAGTATTTTTCCGTTCCAATATTTTTCTATTGGAGCTTCCCTAATTCCTTTTATCGAGCACAACGATGCAAATCGCGCTTTAATGAGTTCTAATATGCAACGTCAAGCAGTTCCGCTTTCTCAGTCCGAGAAATGCATTGTTGGAACTGGGGTGGAACGTCAAGCGGCCCTAGATTCGGGGGTTCTCGCTATAGCCGAACATGAGGGAAAGATTATTTATACCGATACTGATAAGATCATTTTTTCAGGTAATGGGGAGACTCAAAGCATTCCATTAGTTATGTATCAACGTTCCAATAAAAATACTTGTATGCACCAAAAACCCCGGATTCTGGGGGGTAAGTGCACTAAAAAGGGACAAATTTTAGCAGATGGTGCTGCTACAGTTGGGGGCGAATTAGCTTTGGGAAAAAACGTATTAGTGGCTTATATGCCGTGGGAAGGTTACAATTTTGAAGATGCGGTACTCATTAGTGAGCGTCTTGTATATGAAGATATTTATACTTCTTTTCACATACGTAAATATGAAATTCAGACTTATGTGACAAGTCAAGGACCCGAAAGGGTCACTGGTGAAATACCGCATTTAGAAGCCTATTTACTCCGCAATTTAGACAAAAACGGGATTGTGAAGTTGGGCTCGTGGGTAGAAACAGGTGATATTTTGGTAGGTAAATTAACACCTCAGATGGCAAAAGAATCTTCGTATGCCCCCGAAGATAGATTATTACGAGCCATACTTGGAATTCAGGTATCTACATCCAAAGAAACTTGTCTAAAACTCTCTATAGGTGGTAGGGGTCGAGTTATTGATGTGAGATGGATCCATAAAAAGGGGGGCTCTAGTTATAATCCAGAAACAATTCATGTATATATTTTACAGAAACGTGAAATAAAAGTTGGCGATAAAGTAGCCGGAAGACATGGAAATAAGGGTATCATTTCCAAAATTTTGCCTAGACAAGATATGCCTTATTTGCAAGACGGAATACCCATTGATATGGTCTTTAACCCATTAGGAGTACCTTCACGAATGAATGTAGGACAGATCTTTGAATGTTCGCTCGGGTTAGCGGGAGTTCTGGTAGATAGACATTATCGAATAGCACCATTTGATGAGAGATATGAACAAGAGGCTTCGAGAAAACTAGTGTTTTCTGAATTATATCAAGCCAGTAAACAAACAGCGAAGCCGTGGATATTTGAACCCGAGTATCCGGGAAAGAGTCGAATATTTGATGGAAGAACAGGGGATCTTTTTGAACAACCGGTTATAATAGGAAATCCTTATATATTGAAATTAATTCATCAAGTTGATGATAAAATCCATGGACGTTCTAGTGGACATTATGCGCTTGTTACTCAACAACCTCTTCGAGGAAGAGCTAAGCAAGGAGGACAGCGAGTAGGAGAAATGGAAGTTTGGGCTCTAGAAGGATTTGGTGTTGCTCATATTTTACAAGAGATGCTTACTTATAAATCGGATCATATTAAAGCTCGCCAGGAAGTACTTGGTACTATGATCCTTGGGGGAACAATACTTAACCCCGAAGATGCTCCAGAATCTTTTCGACTACTCGTTCGAGAACTACGATCTTTGGCTCTGGAACTGAATAATTTCCTTGTATCTGAAAAAACCTTCCAGATTAAAAGGATGGAAGCTTAATCGGAATAATTTAGAATTTTTCTTCTATGATCGATCAGTATAAACATCAACAACTCAGAATCGGATCAGTTTCGCCTAAACAAATAAGTGCTTGGGCCACAAAAATCCTACCTAATAGAGAGATAGTTGGAGAGGTGACAAAACCTTATACTTTT